AAAAGTTGCAGAAGATGTTAATCGTAAATAATAAGATTGTTTACGAAAAAAAACTAATAAAAATTCACATTCAAAAGCATAAGAATTGTATAGTAACTGAAATAGTCTTTTATTTTCATTTGAAAAAACATAAATAGATTTGTTCTGAGTAATGAGAAGACTATTACAATTATGATATTCATGAAGAAAGAATCGCAATAAATGCAAAAAAGGAACATCTTGAATCCGGCATTGAAGGATTTGAACCAAGATTTCCATATGGATGGGATAAGGTATTAGTATATCTGAAACATAATTTAAATGTGAGAATTTGTCCTCTAAAAAGGGAAAAATTGAATGAATAGATCGTAAATTATGATATTTTGGTATTTCTTTTTCTTCACAAAAAGATACTAATCGGAGCGAGAATGGAATTTCTACAATAATTGTAAGACTTTCTGATATAATTTGAGAATAAAAATGAGAATAAAAAAACGTGTTGTGCCCAAGGAATCTATTTTGGTTAAAATCATTAACTGAAGAAATCAAATAATTCTGTTGATAGATTCGAATAATTAAACGTTTTACAAGTGCTAAACTAGATTTATTGTCATAACCAAGAATTTCCACGGGTTCGTAAAAAATCGAACTATTTAAACCATGATCATGAGCAAGTGCATAAATATACTCTTGAAAGAGAAGCGGATATAGAAAGTGTTGTTGCCGAGATCTATCTTTTTCTAAATATCGTTGTAATTCTTCCATTGACTTACATTTCTACTTGAACCAGAAACCGTAGCCATTTCTTGGGTTATCAAATTATACATAATGCAATATGGTCAGAACAGAGTATGTATTATGTATGAAAAAAATATATACTCCGGAAACAGAGAGTCCAATCAACAGATCTTTTTCCTCCCCCCTTCTATTCAAGGGGTTATCTTCGTTAGAATTAACGGAGGGTAAAAAATCTTTTATTTTAGCAACCGGATCGCTCTTTTGACTTTGGAACAAATTTTTTATCAGTATACTGTTTCTTCTACACATTCGTTTCCAATCCATAATAGAGAATAGTTAGAATTTATTAAAAAAAAAAAAAAAGAATAAAAGGTCCACTCATAGGAGAACCCTTCCCCGCATCAGGCACTAATTTTTTTTTAACGTCTAATTTAATTAGATCGGGTAATTATTCAAATTAAGAATAGAAGCTCGTTGCTTTTTTTTACCAGAATTGGAGCCGTAAGGCTCTATCCATTTATTCACTAGACCCAACAGTAAATGTGAATTTCCTTTGTCCTTCTCCAAAAATAAAAACAAAATTTTGTAATGATCTGGTAAGGAGAAACTCAAAATTCTACTAAAAAAGAATAAGAATATAAAAAGAAATTCCATTTTCTTATTACGACATGCTGTTTTTTCCATCCATTACCTTTCAGGATCAGTCGCGGTCTTATAGACTCTACCAATAGTCTGGACGAATTCGTTGCTTCATCCAAATGTGTAAAAGATCATAGTCGCACTTAAAAGCCGAGTACTCTACCGTTGAGTTAGCAACCCAGATAAATCTCATATGCAGATATGATCAAAAAAAAAAAAAAAAAAATGGAATTACACTGTACAACTACGTCAAAACATTAAAACATTGACGTAACAAGAAATATAAAGAAAAGATTTTATGATCAATTATAAAATAAACACCAAACTAGCAAAATGAAGAGATCAGATCGGATTAAAAAACAACGGATTCCCCGTAGAAATCTCAAAATTTACAGACCGTCCGTCCTGTCCTTTTTTCTCAAAATTTTGAGATTTTCATGAAAAAAAATAAATCTTGTATAACAGTAAATCTCGCAAACCAATCATTTGACTGAAGTAAAGGAAAAACCGATGGGGGATCAGAATAAAGAGATCCATTTATCTACGATCGAATTATATTTGTTCGATACAGCATTGTCAATACGAATGGAATGTTGAGAAAACAAATTCAATTAATTAAATAAATCAAATAAGGATTTGTGTTGGATTGGCACAACATAAATAAGAAATTTAGATGAAAAAAAAAAAAGAAGTAAATAAGAAATTTTAAATAAAGTCAAATCAATAAATATGAATAGAACAAGAAAAGAACAAATTATGGGTAAATTTTAATTCAATAATTATTTACAAATAGATACTAGTTACCTATACTCCCCCTTTTTTTTTTTTTTTAATTTCTTTATAAAGTTCTTTCTTTAACTTTCAATAATTCTGCCTTCCTCAAAATATCATGAACCGTTCCTGTAGGTTGAGCACCTTTTTCAAGGAAATAAAGAATAGCAGGAACGTTTAAATAAGTTTGATTCTTTATCGGATTGTAAAAACCGACTTTTCGAAGATCTCTTCCTTCTCTTCGGGATCGAACGTCAATTGCAACGATTCGATAGATCGCTCATTGGGATAGATGTAGATAAACAACACCCCCCCTAGAAACGTATAGGAGGTTTTATCCTCATACGGCTCGAGAAAAAATGATTCTAATTCTGTATATAATGACAAATGGATCCATAAAATCATGAAGTAGACTATCATTTGAGTCGTTTTTTGTTCTTAAATTATATTACAGAAAAAAAAAAAAAAAAAAATATCATTTATACTCATAACTCAAGTTGGGTAATTCTTAAAAAGTTCGAAAGGAAATCCTTAACCATTTCTTGAGCCGTCTCTAACCTATTTTTTTTGTCTCGTCTAGAGTCTATTTTTATTCCTCATTATAATAAAAATATTGAAACAATTGAAAATAGTATTTACTTGTTCCAGAATCCTTTCTCTTTGCTTTGTAAAATCATTGGGTTTAGACATTACTTCGGTGATCCTTACTCTTTTTCAAAATGGCAGCAACATACCTTTTGTTTTTTGTTATTTCTTTTTATGGAAAAATAATACGAACGATTGATTCCAATATAATACACTTTTCATTTGAATCGAAAAGGTTTTACCAATTCCAACAAATTTGGCTTTGTTTTATCTTTTATCGTATTTCAAATTCTAACAAATTTGAAACCTTCGATTTATATATGAAAAATATACTTACAAAGTTGGTCTAACTTATTAATTGTTACTAACCCTAGATTTTTCCCCCCGATAAATGAATCAATACTTTTTGCTCGAGCTCCATAATGTACTATTCCTATTTACCAAACCAATATAAATTAGGCCAGGTTCCTAACAGGAACAGAACAAACTATGTCGATTCGAGAGCATCTTCATTCCGATAGAAAATGGCGGATGTAAGAATCCACAGCGAATCATGTCTTTCAAGTCGCACGTTGCTTTCTACCACATCGTTTCAAACGAAGTTTTACCATAACATTATTCCTCTAATAAAAATTCGAACCAGTATGGAATTGATTCAATATGGAATCATGAATAGTCATTGGTTCAACGGTATCTAATACTTTACTATGTATCTGTGGATAATAGATAGAAAATAGTTATCCGGAAAAGGCTTATAAAGTTATTTTACCCCCAATTCCATGATATGAATCATATAAATGATACATATTTAGAATTTCTAAAAAAAAGATCCCTTTTTTTTTTTTTCGAACAAAAAAATTCTAAACACCAAAAGAACGGATTTTCGATTCCGGAACAAAATCAGTTATGAAGCAAATATTACGCTATTCCGATGACTCGAAAAGGTCGGAAGTTTCTTTAGAATATAGATTTTTCACACTTCTTTCTTCAAGTACCAAGAGTTCATAAAAATGAAGTAAAAATCGTTTTTTGTTTTCATATTTCATATTAAGTATGGAATAGAAAAAGTCTCGTGTAAGGTAAGATTAATAAGATTAAAATTTTCATTTTTTCTTTCATCTGAAAGAGAAAATAAGAATAAAGAAGAAAAGCATCTTTTCGTACCCATCATATACAATGAACAATTATTATTGGGGTGGATCATGGATATTTAAAGAATCAAAGACCTTTTGACTTAACCAAAGAACCACTGTTACCGAAATAGAACAATACATAATATATATTATACAATATTATACATAAGACTTGTTCATTTTATACAGACGGATTTTGTTTTACTTCAGATTCAAAAATCTTTCCATCAATTTCATAAAATCAAGTAAATAGAACATAAAGTTTTCCTAAGCCTAAGGAACTAACTTCAACATGAATTATGAAATTATGATATAGTACAAGCATACTCTAAACGGAAATGATCCACCCCAAATTCTTCTTTGAATTTTGAATCCAAAGAAATATCTTTATTTCTACCTGTACCCTCGATTACATTTGTAAGAAACAAAACGAAAGAAAAGATAAAATTCTTAGAATTCTTCCTAGAATTCAAAACAAAGGGGTGGATCACATTGTATCAAGATTAAACAGAAAATTGTTAAAGAGAAGAATCTTTCGTTTCTGATGGAGATGCTCTGGGACGGAAGGATTCGAACCTCCGAGTGACGGGACCAAAACCCGCTGCCTTACCACTTGGCCACGCCCCATCTAGATTTCTATTCGACACTAATAAAACTAATATAATACTTAGTATTGATTATTCGTCAATCCTAACCTAAATACGTATGAAATACGTTGTTGCTAGGATTTAACACATGTAAATATAGAATCAAAAAAATTATTGATCATTACATAAAATTCAATTAAGATATTGTATGAAACTATAATTCCTTGTATTCTCATTTGAGAATGAAAGGAAAGATTTTTGGATTTGGTTGAGTTCGAAGAAAAAGAAGAATTGTTTGACCCGCCTTTTCATTTTTCCCTCATAAAAGGAACTCAACCAAAATCCAAAAATCTAATCTACAAGAATAAAATGTTTGTTATGCTTAATCTCTTTAGTTTAATCTGTATCTGTTTTAATTCTACCCTTTATTCGAGTAGTTTTTTCTTCGCCAAATTGCCCGAGGCTTATGCCCTTTTCAATCCAATCGTAGATGTTATGCCCGTCATACCTGTACTATTTCTTCTCTTAGCCTTTGTTTGGCAAGCTGCTGTAAGTTTTCGATAAAATCTTTAATACTCTGCAAAATTCATGATTTATCCGAAAAAAAAAAAATTCTAAAAATTGACTCGATTCAAAAATCCAAATTATTGTATATTGAATTGAATAACTGCAGTGAGAAATTTTGATCAACTTATTTCCTCGTTCTGACCTTCCAGTAAACAAGGACTTTCTAAAGACCCCACAATAGCTAATAATGGATATGGCAAAAAATTTATGGTAATGAAGGAATCAGAATATTTCTGATTACGAATAAATTCGTGAAAACTACTTTTTTTTTTTTAAGAAAAGACTTCATTTTGGGGGTATTATGTCAAAATGGTCTATGTGAGAAAAAATGGGCAATCTATTTCCCTTTTCAAAAAAAAAATCTTGGAGATTGTGTAATGCTTACTCTCAAACTCTTCGTTTACACAGTAGTGATATTTTTTGTTTCTCTCTTCATCTTCGGATTCTTATCTAACGATCCGGGCCGTAATCCTGGACGTGAGGAATAAAAAAAAATATTTTGAGTTTTTCTTTACTTTAGTTTTATATATTCCACACATTTACCTATGATGAAAAAATCAAAGGATCACAAATTTTAAAATTCGAAAATCTGAAGTGATCGGAGGGGGCGGAGAGAGAGGGATTCGAACCCTCGGTACGAATAACTCGTACAACAGATTAGCAATCTGCCGCTTTAGTCCACTCAGCCATCTCTCCCAATTCAAAATTTTAAAATTTTTCTGTGATGTGACAGGTAAAGTAAAAAAGATTGAAAAAAAAAACCTCATTTTCTTTCTTTATTATCTTTAATTATAAGGATAAAATAACGATAATAATATATATTAATATTCAATATAGATAATAATATATAAAATATCCACGAATTTGATCAGTAATTCAATTTAGATAATGATTCGAAACAGATATCTTATCCCCAATCTAATAGATATAGAAAGAATACCTTACTTCGTTTGATTTTGTAAGAAGGGTTCATTCCCCCGGCCTGGTTAAGTACTGGCCGGGCCATTATATTATTATTTTTTTTTTTTCAAGAACCCCCCCCCCCCCAAAAAAAAAAAAAAAAAAAAAAAACCCACAAGCAAGACTAAAGTATCAATGCTAGAATTTTGATGATTCCGATGCTATCTTGATTGTCTCTAATTCCTTTGTTCGACAAAGGGTCCATTCCTATATAATAATGGATATATAGCGGGTATAGTTTAGTGGTAAAAGTGTGATTCGTTCGATTAATAACTTAAATAGTTAAGGGGTCTTTCGGTTTTTTCATATTCCGATCAAAAAAACTTTATTTCTTAAAAGGGTTTCGTCCTTTTTCCCCCAATAGCATATTTGAGGAAGAATATACATTCTCACGATTTGTATCCAAGGATTCATTCCAAATTGAATAAAAATGGGATTATAGAGTCGCGAAGCATAATTTTTTTTGAATTGGATCAAATCTTCCAATTCAATTAAGTATGAGTAAAGGATCTATGGATTAAGATACAAAACAAAAGTTGATTTCCAATCGTAACTAGATCTTCAATTTTTTTTGTTGTAAAGATTGAAGCCAAATAGCTAGAAAAAAAAAATGGTTTTGGTTTACTAGAACCGTCGGCATATTGTTTTAGCTCGGTGGAAATCCAATTCTTTTCCTCAAGATCCCTCGAGTAGAAATAGGGAACGAAGTAACTAGATTAGATGGATTTGGTATAATCCCACTCCTCTAGAGGGATCATCTAGAAAGCGAGTCGCTTTGGATGGATTTAACAAGAAAAGCTGACATAGATGTTATGGATATAATTTATTTCTTTGGGAATATATTAATCTTCCATAAAGGAGCCGAATGAAACCAAAATTTCATGTTCGGTTTTGAATTAGAGACGTTAAAAATGATCAATCAACGTCGACTATAACCCCTAGCCTTCCAAGCTAACGATGCGGGTTCGATTCCCGCTACCCGCTCCATTCTATATTCCTTATTCTACATGGATCATCCATTAGGATATGTATTCTTTTTTTTTTTTTTACCTCAAAGATTTTCCATGTAATCTCTTTTTACCCAACAAGAAAAAGGGAGAATACGAAAGAAGAAAATAGGAATGAAAGAAGGGCGTCCATTGTCTAATGGATAGGACAGAGGTCTTCTAAACCTTTGGTATAGGTTCAAATCCTATTGGACGCAATTTTTTTTCATTTATTTTTGTTTTGAATTATGCGAATCAGAAATAGTTCTCAATGATAACTCTTGTACTAAGAATAAAATTAGAGTGATAAATTCATGCTTGTTCCTCAAGTAAAAACTGTTCGATCTGTTCCTGAATAGCTTCCTTCAAAAGGGTTTCCGCTTCCTTGGTGAATGTCTTGGTAGAAGATAGAATTTCTTGGAATTGAGGTTTATTCTTTTTTAAGTAGGTACGTAACTGAATGAGAAATTTCTTTACCTGTCCAATTTCTAACGAATCAAGATACCCATTCGTTCCAGTATAAATAGTGGCTATCTGTTCTTCCACCGTAAGAGG